GCCGAGAATGGCATAGCGATCAAACTAGTGACTGTCTACGGCTTATGCCTTCACTCGGGGGAGAGCACCCATCCAAAAAAAAAGCAGAAAAGTGAAGAAGTGACGTCCAAACCCTCGGATGGACCTAAACTAGACTCAGTCCGAGCTCCTGCAAGAGGGTCCAAAGTAGAGTGGCATGGAATCGGCCGGAAAAGACAGATCTGAGAATTGCGTATATTGAGTGAGATGCCGCTTCAAAGATGCTGCTTACCTAGGATGGTGTGCTTTTCGCTCCTTTGGCTTTCTTTCTCCCGGAGACCATGCCATTCCTCGACACCGACCTTCAAAGTCAGATGAGGAGCTGGCTTCCCTCAAAGTAGCTCTGGCTGACTTGCCCGTTCCGCTTCTCTCCCGCTTTTGGGCGGTTCTTCCTCCAGCAGCCTATTCTTTCACAGCTTCTATGCCAAGGGCTTCTTTATTATATAATTATCTTATGCATGCAAGATGTATTGGGGTCACATAAAATTTATTATTATTATGTTTTTATTATGAAAATAAAAAGCGCTCTTAGTTCAGTTCGGTAGAACGCGGGTCTCCAAAACCCGATGTCGTAGGTTCAAATCCTACAGAGCGTGATTCCATTCTTGTTAGATCGAGAATGACAATGAAATAATTGAACAGCAGTCTAAAGTCTGAATTTGACCTCCAGTTTGTTTTTTAGGGTTAATACAAAGAAATAGGAGGTCAATAAACAAAAGAGATGTTAATTAATCAAAGGTCCAAAAGCGGAGGCAGTTCCAGTCCTTGTCGCAGCGCAGTAGTGAGTAGGTGATCCAACACCAGAGATAAAAGACGCAGCAGATTCATATACTGACCTTAGTTATATAGATCGTTTACCTAGGTACAGAATGAGACCCGCTAGTGAGGTCCATATCGGTAATAGAAAGACCTGCCACCAAAAGCATTCCGATGGAGCAGAAGTAGACCCTTCCCCCGCCATAATAGCACCACCTAGCTTCGCTGCATCGGGATAGTAGTAGCACATATCTTTTTCTAGTGATCGAAATAGGGATAATTAAACCAATGATAGAGTTGACCTAGCCTAGCGACATCCATCCCTTGTCTCCGACCGGGAGATAGAGACTACTTCATGCGCAACTTCAACATCTCCTGCCAAGGGGTAGGCCTTTTTTTTTCAAGACCCCCTTTCGGAAAACGCATTGGCTTTCACTCAAGTTCGAGATCCATTAAATAAAGCAAAAAATGCACGTTACAGACGAAAGGTAGATGTTCATTGGCGAATAAAGAGAATGCAAGCTATGCAAAAACGGATTTCACTCATTTTCTTAGCCGGAATGTGCCCTCAATCTCTTTCTGACACAGGGCTGAGCGCTCTAGAAGCGAAATAATTACCCTCGCGGGGTTGATGAACCTGCCTTTTTGGTTGGCGTGGGGTGAAAGACCTCGCAGCGGAAACGAAAGAAGGACCTGTACTGCTTAGAGGGAGTTCACTTGCTTTCTTAATGCGTTCGTGTCCCTCATCCTAGCAGCTGAATTGCCGACTAGACCTAGCAGCGGAAAGGCCGCTATTCCTGCTGACTAGCTTATCGCGAACTATGCTACGCTCCGTTCGCTTGCTTGCTACTCACTGTAATTCACATTCACTGGCTTAAGAGCTAATGAATGCGGAGTTACAGTTGGTCCTTACTATAACAAGTAAGTAAACCACCTTTGAATGCTCGTGCATTCAAAGAAGAGAAGAGAAATCAGTAAATCAGGACAGGAACAGTATCCGGCAGTCAGGTACAAGCAAGTAAGAGAAGAAGGAATGGCGGGGCGAAAGAGCTACCTGGAAGCTAGTTACGGTTGTGCAAAGAATATGAAGGAAAGTGGTACCCTATTAGTTCAGTCAGTCAGTTACAAGTGAGAAGAAGGATATCAGGTTCCAAAGACTCATCACAAATATCGTAGGTGATATCCGAAAGCGCTGATGTTAGGATTAAGGAAGTAGACTAGAATCTCGGAACCAAGCTCAACGCGGCATGTTCCGGTACTGCCAATACAATCTTGTCCAGAAATTATGAATTAGGACTGTAAGTAAGTGATCAGTAAGGAGAAGCTATCCTAAAGAAAGAAAAAGAAAAAAAGCTTTCTGTTGCTTGTAGTTTTTTTTTCCTTTTTATTGGGTTGGTGTTCAGTGTACCGTGGGTACAAGATCGAAAAGAATGCATTGGATGGATGCCCGGGCATTGAGAAGGAAGGACGCTTTCAGAGGCGAAAGGCCATGGACTGAGACCGTCCTACTAGGAAAAAGATTCTATATCCCATACGTGTTAACAAGCGTACTACTGGCTTTGAACCGGATTGCTACTCCTTCGCTTGGAAGACCTAATGAATTCCTACTGGCTGAATGGCATTCCTACTATCACTAACGGACTAAAAGCATAACTTCTTAGCTGGCTTACTACTTTATGGCGTACTTCCGGGACTATCGCACATGACAGGAGCTGGTTTGCTAGCTTATTATTGGACTTATTTCCGGGTAAACAAGTCCGGGCTTGCAATAGAGCTGGCTATACTTGTTATGAAATGGGAAGGAGGGAACTAGGCCTACTTACTAAACTCTACCTCCACTACGGTATAGCTTCAACTGGATTCCCCACTATACACTACAAGAAGGGTATTGGCCTTTCCCGAAACAAAGGCACTTGCTGGCATGAAAACTTCCGCTCGTACATACTTTTATTCTCGTTTCAACTTCAACCGCTATCTATAACATCTAAAAAAGCTGCTAAAGCCCTACTCGCATAAGCAATCTTCCTAGCTTTACGGGTCAAAAAAAAAAACCATTAATTAAGGGCTATGGAAAGAGACGCTTCCTTGCTTCAGGGACTCTCGAAAACGAATTGGGACTGATACTTTTTTCGAACATCAATAGCGCTCGTGGGCTGGCTTGGTTGGTCTTCTCTCGTTCGCGACCATACTATCGCTGGGACAGACGTTGAAGGATACACAAGGACGGGCTTTGAAGCGAGAGGCTTGATTGATTAGAAATGTTAAGCAATGAATAGGATAAAACTCTATTTTGATCGAGCCCACTTCTTTCAATTCCCTACTTTTGCTTACTTGAGATGAGAGCTTGAATCAACAATAACTAGAACTGGGAAAGGATGAATCTAAGAAGATTTCATCGAACCTTACAAATGGAATAAGCTACTAGAACTTTGTCTGTCAAAGGAAAATAAAATAGAATCATACCTTAGTTCAGAATATCCCTACTCGTATGTAGGAGGAGCTACTGCCTTCCTTCCAATCGGTTCTAAGAGCAAAGGAAACGATAAAGGTGAACTTTCATTGGTGCTTCCCCTACACGTATACTGGAGCGAGAGCGGGCGCTAGATTTCGAACAGGATTGACTGACTCACTCGCTGGGACTGAAACTGGTCTAGAATAGTTTGGAGGGGGGGGGGAGGTTACTTTTCTTTTCAGGCTAAAGCTTTAAGGGGCTTTTTATAGGGATTCAAGCTTGCGAAATGCCTTATCATTCTTACTCTTGAGTAAAACTGGCTTTGGACACAGGTGCGAAGCAAGTCTATGCAGAAAGGATAGGAAAAAGCTCTATACGATACACGAGTAGTTGGTGGAATACGAGTAAGGACTTTGTTTGCCCAAGTCCCTTGCTTGAAGGACTATCGCACTTTTAGTGGTACTGAGACTGTCCCTACCACTACCTTTTATCAAGCGGGTTTACAAGAGTTCTGGCTTTCCCAACTGGACAACTTCTGGGGAATCTAATTTCTTTCGCACCCCCTATTATATGCGGTCCTAACTTTGCTACTCTTACTTCCACTAGAAAGAGAACTTCTGCTCGTAACATACCTTCCCTTATGATATGATCTTACTTCTTGAAGCGAGCTACTTTAACTGCCAAAGGGGCGGAGCAACTCGAGTTAGACGAGAGGCGGGGATGTTTATTTCAAGCTGGATGAAAGTGGACCACTGATAGAAAGGTCTTATAAAACGTCTGAACCGCCTTATTAAATTAATTATTAATTAGTAGGGTTTTAGTATCCGCCCTTACTCTATCTTTGAAGTGGCTATCGAACCTTTCCGTAGGGAACAGGGGCTTTCTGCCTGGCCGCTGATGCTTGTAAATACTTTCTTCCGACTTTGGGAAGAGGCTATCGGCACTGGCGTTACACGCGTACAAAGAACTCGTTGAAACCTCGCTACTGGATTGAGGAAGAGGCAAGAAACTTGAGCTATACCTCCTTTCTTGTCCTTCCTTCCCTGTGGTTGACTGGTTTTTCTTCCTTTTTCCATACTTCAGGAGGAAGAGATCGCCGGGTTCAACTTCCACTGGTGATGGCGATTCCTTCTTGAAAACAGTATATTCAGTTGAATCTTCATATTATAATAATAACATCGAATCAATTCCTATTCGAAAAGAAGATTTCATCATACCTGGCTTTCCTAACCTTACAACTGGCACTGAGACTAAACTTTATCAAGCTGGAAATAGGGAACTCCTTTTTGGAACTGCCTTTGATCTTAGGCTCGCAGCTAGTAGGTGCGTACCCTTGAACCTAGCATTCTTTTGGGGCACAGGCATTGAAAGACGGCTTTCGGAATAGGCTTTTTGGTACTAGCTTGAGGAAGAGAAGGTATTTACTATAAAAGTAATTTAGTTAAGTAATGGCTTGTGCTAAAGGAACTGAGGGATGCCACGATCTTTAGTATTTCTGCTATCCCAAAGAGCGGGGAAGCCTAGAAGGAAGGGATTGAGCTTGAAGGCTTTCACGGATTGATGCCGAGACTAGATTCGAAACTAGACTTGGGCTTGGGTAAGGCCAGGTATTCAGTGTCTGGTTCGATAGGACCAGGAAGAAGAAGGTTTGGCAAGTGAAGGGGAATTCCGCTATAAGAGAAAGAGTGCCTCGAGAATAGGCTTTGAGCGAGAATCCGATTCAACTCGTTCTTTTTGGGTTTGGTACTTCGGCCACAGGATCTCATCTCGTCTT